CGTTCGTGGAGCTATTTACTCGATCGCAGACATTTCTGCAACACCTCTAACAGAGGAACAAATAGTCAATTTGGAAAAAACTTATTGTCAGCCTCTTTCAGATATGAATCTATCTGATTCAGAAGGGAATAACTTGCATCAGTATCTCAGTTTCAATTCAAACATGGGTTTGATTCACACTCCATGTTCTGAGAAGTATTTACCATCCGGAAAGAGGAAAAAACGGAGTCTTTGTCTAAATAAATGCGTTGAGAAAGGGCAGATGTATAGAACCTTTCAACGAGATAGTGCTTTTTCAAATCTCTCAAAATGGAATCTGTTCCAAACATATATGCCATGGTTCCTTACTTCGACAGGGTGCAAATATCTCAATTTCACCCTTTTAGATACTCTTTCAGACCCATTGCCGATACTGAGTAGTAGTCAAAGATTTGTATCCATTTTTCATGATATGATGCATGGATCAGATATATCACGGACAATTCCTCAGAAGATTCTTCCACAATGGACTCCGATAAGTGAGATTTCGAGTCAATGTTTACAGAATCTTCTTCTGTCCGAAGAAATGATTCATCGAAATAATGAGTCACCCGTTCCATTGATATGGGCACATCTGAGATCAACAAATGCTCGGGATTTCCTCTATTCCTCCATCTTTTTCCTTCTTCTTGTTGCTGGATATCTCGTTCGTATACATCTTCTCTTTGTTTCCCGAGCCTCTAGTGAGTTACAGACAGAGTTAGAAAAGATCAAATCTTTGATGATTCCATCATACATGATGGAATTTCGAAAACTTCTGGATAGGTATCCTACATCTGAACTGAATCCTTTCTGGTTAAAGAATCTCTTTCTAGTTGTTCTGGAACAATTAGGAGATTCTCTGGAAGAAATACGGGGTTCTGCTTCTGGTGGCAACATGCTATTGGGCGGCGGTCCCGCTTATGGGGTCAAATCAATACGTTCTAAGAAGAAATATTGGAAGATCAATCTCATCGATCTTGTAAGTATCATACCAAATCCCATCAATCGAATCATTTTTTCGAGAAATACGAGACATCTAAGTCGTACAAGTAAAGAGATCTATTCATTGATAAGAGAAAGAAAAAACGTGAACGGTGATTGGATTGATGAGAAAATAGAATTCTGGGTCGCGAACAGTGATTCGATTGATGATGAAGAAAGAGAATTCTTGGTTCAGTTCTCCACCTTAACGACAGAAAAAAGGGTTGATCAAATTCTATTGAGTCTGACTCATAGTGATCATTTATCAAAGAATGACTCTGGTTATCAAATGATTGAACAACCGGGATCAATCTCCTTACGATACTTAGTTGACATTCATCAAAAGGATCTAATGAATTATGAGTTCAATAGATCCTGTTTAGCAGAAAGACGGATATTCCTTGCTCATTATCAGACAATCACTTATTCACAAACCTCGTGTGGGGCTAATAGTTTTCATTCCCCATCTCCTCATGGAAAACCCTTTTCGCTCCGCTTAGCCCTATTCCCTTCTAGAGGTATTTTAGTGATAGGTTCTATAGGAACTGGACGATCCTGTTTGGTCAAATACCTAGCGACAAACTCCTATGTTCCTTTCATTACGGTATTTCCGAACAAGTTCCTGGATGACAAGCCTCAAGGTTATCTTATTGATGATATTGATGATAGTGACGATATTGATGATATTGATGATAGTGATGATGATGACCTTGATATTGATAAGGAGCTGCTAACTATGACGAATGCGCTAACTATGTATATGACGCCGAAAATAGACCGATTTGATATCACCCTTCAATTCGAATTAGCAAAAGCAATGTCTCCTTGCATAATATGGATTCCAAACATTCATGATCTGCATGTGAATGAGTCGAATTACTTATCCCTCGGTCTATTAGAGAACTATCTCTCCAGGGATTGTGAAAGATGTTCCACTGGAAAGATTCTTGTTATTGCTTCGACTCATATTCCCCAAAAAGTGGATCCCGCTCTAATAGCTCCGAATAAATTAAATACATGCATTAAGATACGAAGGCTTCTTCTTTCACAACAACGAAAGCACTTTTTCATTCTTTCATATACTAGGGGATTTCACTTGGAAAAGAAGATGTTCCATACTAACGGATTCGGGTCCATAACCATGGGTTCCAATGCGCGAGATCTTGTAGCACTTATCAATGAGGCCTTATCAATTAGTATTACACAGAAGAAATCCATTATAGAAACTCATACAATTAGATCAGCTCTTCATAGAAAAACTTGGGATTTTCGATCCCAGATAAGATCGGTTCAGGATCATGGGATCCTTTTCTATCAGATAGGAAGGGCTGTTACACAAAATGTACTTCTAAGTAATTGCCCCATAGATCCTATATCTATCTATATGAAGAAGAAATCATGTAAGGGAGGGGATTCTTATTTGTACAAATGGTACTTCGAACTTGGAACGAGCATGAAGAAATTAACGATACTTCTTTATCTTTTGAGTTGTTCTGCC